GGAGCCTGGAATTCGTTCAAGAAAAGCAAAACGTGTAGTGGTTTTTACTGATAAAGAGCCACATAACGAGATTTATACTAATCTCAAAGATAATCAAAATTCTGATCAAAAAGATGAAATGGCTTTGATCCGTTATTCACAACAATCTGATTTTCGTCGAGAGATAATTAAAGGATCCATGCGTTCCCAAAGGCGTAAAACAGTTATTTGGGAATTTTTTCAAGCAAAAGTACATTCCCCCCTTTTTTTTGATAGAATAGATAAACTTTTTTTTTTTTCGTTTGATATATGGAGGCTAAAAAAAAAAATTCTTAGAAATTTCATGTGGAAAAACAAAAAAAAAAATTTTGATAAAAAAGAAGAAGAACAATCAAAAATAGAAGAAAAAAGACGGATAGAAATTGCAGAAACTTGGGATAGCTTCCTATTTGCTCAAATAATAAGAGGTTCTCTCTTAGTAACTCAATCTATTCTTAGAAAATATATTATATTACCTTTATTGATAATAATTAAAAATAGCGTCCGTATGTTATTATTTCAATTTCCCGAGTGGTCCGAGGATTTAAAGGATTGGAAACGTGAAATGCATGTTAAATGCACTTATAATGGGGTTCAACTATCCGAAACAGAATTTCCAAAAAACTGGTTAACGGATGGTATTCAGATAAAAATCCTATTTCCTTTTTATCTTAAACCTTGGCATAAATCTAAATTTCAAGCATCTCAGAAGGATCGACTAAAAAAAACAAAAGACAAAGGAGAAAAAAATGATTTTTGTTTCTTAACAGTTTGGGGAATGGAAACCGAACTACCATTTGGTTCTGCCCAAAAAAAGCCTTCTTTTTTTCAACCTATTTCTAAAGAATTAAAAAAAAGAATCAAAAAATTCAAAACTAAGTCTTTTCTGGTTTTAAGGATTTTCAAAGAAAGAGCAACAATTTTCCTAAAAGTCGCAAAAGAAATGAAAAACTGGATTCTCAAAAACTTTCTTTTTATAAAAGGAAAAATAAAAAACCTTTCAAAACGAAATCTAAGTCCATTATTTGGCCCGAGAGAAATATATGAATTAAATGAAACTAAAAAAGATTCAATAATAAGTAATCAGATGATTCATGAACTATCTGTTAAAAATAAATCCATGGAGTGGGCAAATTCTTCACTCAGCGAAAACAAAATCAAAAATTTGATTGATAGAATAAAGACAATCAGAAATCAAATAGAAGAAATTTCAAAAGAAAAACAAAACCTAACTAATAGTTGTACCAAACTGCGTTATGATTCTAAAATAATTGAGTCATCAAAAAAAATTTGGCAGACATTCAAAAGAAAAAATACCCGATTAATTCGTAAATCCATTTTTTTTATAAAATTTTGCATCGAACAACTCTCTATAGCTATTTTTCTTGGTATCATTAATATTCCAAGAATTACTACACAACTTTTTTTTGAATCAACAAAAACAATTCTTGATAAATCTATTTACAAGAATGAAGAAAATGGAGAAAAAAAAAAAAAAAAAAAAAATACCATTTATTTTATTTCGACTATAAAAAATTTAATATCCAATAAAAAAAAAATTAGTTATGACTTATGCTCTTTATCACAAGCATATGTATTTTACAAATTATCACAAATTAACGTTAGTAACTTTTCTAAATTAAAGGCTGTTCTTGAATATAACATATGCATAACATCCTTTTTTGTTAAGAATCAAATAAAGGTTTTTTTTCAAGAACAAGGAATCTTTCATTATGAATTGAAAAATAAAACCTTTTTGAATTCCGAAGTAAATCAATGGAAAAACTGGTTACGAAGTCATTATCAATACAATTTACCCCAGATTGCATGGGCTAGATTAGTAACCCAAAAATGGAAAAAGAAAATAAATCAAGATTCTCTAGTTCTAAATCCAAGTTTAACCAAAGAGGATTCATATGAAAAAAAGAAATTTGATAATTACAAAAAACAAAATTTTTTTGAGGCCGACTCGTTATTAAATCTAAAACATAATTTAAAAAAGGATTCTATATATAATCTTTTTTGCTACAAATCTATTCATTCTACAGAAAAAAATTTTGACATGTCTATAGGCATTGCTCTAGATAATTGTTTAGTCTCTTCTTTTCTAGAAAAATATCATATTCGGGGTATAGGGGAAATTCGGCATAGAAAATATTTGGATTGGAGAATTCTTAACTTTTGGTTTACAAAAAAAGTAAATATTGAGCCCTGGGTTGATACCAAGAGTAAAAAAAAATATATTAATACTAAAGTTCAGAATTATCAAAGAATTGCTAAAATAACTAAGACGGGTCTTGCTAATCAAAAAAAAAACTTTTTTGATTGGATGGGAATGAATGAAGAAATACTAAATCATCGTATAACAAATTTTGAATTTTTGTTCTTTCCAGAATTTTTCTTATTTTCTAGTACATATAAAATGAAACCGTGGGTCATACCAATCAAATTACTTCTTTTAAATTTTAATGAAAACATAAAAGGTAATAAAAAGATCACTCGAAAGAAAAAAGGTTTTATACAATCAAATGAAAAAAAATCCCTTCGATTTTATAATCTGAATAAAGAAGAAAAAGAATCGGCCGGTCAAGTGGAGCTTGAATCAGATAAAGAAAAAAAACGAAATTCCGAATCAGCTCTATCAAACCAAGAAAAAAATATTGAAGAAAATTATGCAGAATCAACGATAAAAAAACGTAAAAATAAAAAACAATACAAAAGCAATACAGAAGCGGAACTTGATTTATTTCTCACAAGATATTCGCGTTTTCAATTGCGATGGAATTGTTTTTTTAATAAAAAAATTCTCAATAATGTAAAAGTATACTGTCTCTTGGTTAGACTAAAAAATCCAAACGAAATAGCGATATCTTCTATTGAAAGAGGAGAGATGAGCCTAGACATTCTAATGATTGAGAAAAATTTCACTTTTGCAAAATTAATGAAAAAAGGAATATTGATTATTGAGCCTGTCCGTTTGTCTGTACAAAACGATGGACAACTTATTATATATAGAACCATAGGTATTTCATTGGTTCATAAAAATAAACACAAAATAAGTAAAAGATACAAAAAAAAAAGCTATATTAATAAAAAAAAAATTGAAAAATCCATTACAAAATATCAAAACAAAACTGTAAATATAAAAAAAAATAATTATGATTTCTTTGTCCCTGAAAATATTCTATCCCCTAAACGACGTAGAGAATTTCGAATTCTAATTTGTTTCAACTTAAAAAAAAAAACGGCGAGGGATAGAAATTCACGATTTGATAAGAATATTCAAAACTTGACCACAATTTTGCATAAAAAGAAAGATCTTGATAAGGATCAAAATAACCGAATTAATTTAAAATCCTTTCTTTGGCCCAATTTTAGATTAGAAGATTTAGCTTGTATGAATCGCTATTGGTTTAATACTACTAACGGAAATCATTTCAGTATGATAAGAATACACATGTATACGCGATTTCCAATTCATTAATGATAGATCCTTTTTACTATATATAATATATAAGTTACGGTATATGAAAACAACTATATGCACAAATATGAGGGATTGTTTTAAATTCAATCTTTATACATGAGATTAATTTAATCAATGACATAGATACCAATCAGAGCAGATCCATAAATAAATTAACAGAATCCTACTTTTTGAGATCTAAATTTAGATTTTTTTTATAAAATGAAGAATTAAGAAGTTGATAATTAAATTCAGATCCTTGTACAAAAAAACTACCATTATTATTACTGATCAGTAAAATTCATATCTTTCAATTCATATTAAAAAGGGAAGGATTTCTTTTTATGATAAAAAATGCATTCATTTCATTTCAAGAACAAAAAGAAGAAAGCAGGGGATCTGTTGAATTTCAAGTATTCAGTTTCACTAATAAGATACGAAGACTTACTTCACATTTGGAATTGCACAGAAAAGATTATTTATCTCAGAGGGGTCTACGAAAAATTCTGGGAAAACGTCAACGACTGCTGGCTTATTTGTCAAAAAAAAATAGAGTACGTTATAAAGAATTAATTAATCAGTTGAATATTCGGGAATTAAAAACTCGTTAAATTCAAAAATTGTGAATTAGTGAATTTTTTAGATCTTGAATTTTTTGATAAATTTTTTTTTCAGCAATCTAATTCATGCCAGAACGAATCAAGGAAAAACTTATGAAGAGACCAGTTACAGGAAAAGATCTTATGATAGTCAATATGGGACCTCACCACCCATCCATGCATGGTGTTCTTCGCTTAATTGTTACTCTAGATGGTGAGGATGTTGTTGACTGTGAACCCATATTGGGTTATTTACACAGAGGAATGGAAAAAATTGCAGAAAACCGAGCAATTATACAATATTTACCTTATGTAACGCGATGGGATTATTTAGCTACTATGTTTACAGAAGCAATAACAGTAAATGGACCAGAACAATTGGGAAATATCCAAGTTCCTAAAAGGGCCAGCTATATCAGAGTAATTATGCTGGAATTGAGTCGTATAGCTTCGCATCTGTTATGGCTCGGCCCTTTTATGGCAGATATTGGTGCACAGACTCCTTTTTTCTATATTTTCAGAGAACGAGAATTTGTATATGATCTATTCGAAGCTGCCACCGGTATGAGAATGATGCATAATTTTTTTCGTATTGGAGGAATAGCGGCTGATTTACCTTATGGTTGGATAGATAAATGCTTGGATTTTTGTGATTATTTTTTAACAGAGGTTGTTGAATATCAAAAACTCATTACACGAAATCCTATTTTTTTAGAACGGGTTGAAGGAGTTGGGATTATTGGTGGGGAAGAAGCAATAAATTGGGGTTTATCCGGACCAATGCTACGCGCATCCGGAATACCATGGGATCTTCGTAAAGTTGATCGTTATGAGTCTTACGATGAATTTGAATGGGAAATTCAGTGGCAAAAACAAGGAGATTCATTAGCTCGTTATTTAGTACGACTTAGCGAAATGACAGAATCCATAAAAATTATTCAACAGGCTCTGGAAGGACTTCCAGGGGGTCCCTATGAGAATTTAGAAAGCAGGGGCTTTGATAGAAAAAGGAATCCAGAATGGAATGATTTTGAATATCGATTCATTAGTAAAAAACCTTCTCCTACTTTTGAATTATCGAAACAAGAACTTTATGTAAGAGTTGAAGCTCCAAAAGGGGAGTTGGGAATTTTTCTCATAGGAGATCAAAGCGGTTTTCCTTGGAGATGGAAAATACGACCACCGGGTTTTATTAATTTGCAAATTCTTCCTGAACTAGTTAAAAGAATGAAATTGGCTGATATTATGACGATACTCGGTAGCATAGATATAATTATGGGAGAAGTTGATCGTTAAAATGATAATTTATGCAACAGCAGTCCAAACTATAAATTCTTTTGTTAGATTGGAATCTTTAAAAGGGGTCTATGGACTCATATGGATATTTGTCCCTATATTTTCTCTTGTATTGGGAATCATAACAGGTGTACTAGTAATTGTGTGGTTAGAAAGAGAAATATCCGCAGGGATACAACAACGTATTGGACCTGAATACGCCGGCCCGCTGGGAATTCTTCAAGCTCTAGCCGACGGGACAAAACTACTTTTCAAAGAAAATCTTCGTCCATCTAGAGGAAATACTCCTTTATTTAGTATTGGACCATCTATAGCAGTTATCTCAATTTTACTAAGTTATTCAGTAATTCCCTTTAGCAATCACCTTGTTTTAGCGGATCTCAATATCGGTATTTTTTTATGGATTGCCATCTCAAGTATTGCTCCTATTGGACTTCTTATGTCAGGATATGGATCAAATAATAAATATTCTTTTTTAGGTGGTCTGCGAGCTGCTGCCCAATCGATTAGTTATGAAATACCATTAACTCTATGTGTTTTATCAATATCTCTACGTGCGATTCGTTGAAACATAAACGTTTATTTTTACTATTCCGTTTCTTCTAGACGAATAAGTTAAAAAACGGAATATATATATATTTCGGATTAATCTTAATAAAAGGAATTTGATAGTTATATATGAGTGAAAAAAAACTGCTCAGAAATTAGCAGTAAAAAGAAAAATTGAGTCTCATTTCCTATGTACAAAGGTTAAACGGAAATAAACATAAGCGTAAGAATCACTTTACCCCAAGGTTGGTTGATTAGTCATCCTGGCTTGAAGCGGGTGAAATTTATTAACCGGATGACGTTTTCACTATCAGTTATATAGATTAACATACATGTATTACAAAGTGAACGGCAATTAGGTAAAAGTGAGTGGATGGTTAGAAACACCAAAATACACAAAGAATTTGTAATAGAGATTAACCAAATTGAAAAGGATATTTATGCATAACATAAGATAACAAAAAAAAAAGAAGGTTAATTGGGGCTTGAAATTAGTAGAAATGATCAGACAGTACTCCCCAAGATTCCGATTCAGAGTATGCTCCTATCCACCGACAAATGTAATGACTATCAGAAACGAAATAATCCTTTATTTTTTATAAGTCGACCAATTTTTTTTCTAAAAAAGAAAGAAGAATAGGAACGAAACAAGGATCTTTTTTTTTCATATATTTCGAAAATAAAATAGAATTTCTGTCATGAATAATAAACTAATAGAATGTCTAATTCTTTTTCGTAATCGAAAACCACGATGGGCTTAAATACCTAGTTTTATTTTTACAAGGAGTATTTTATTAAAGGGTTAAGTTATTACTCAACAAATAGAAATTAAAATTTGTAAAGGATGAGATGAATTCCGAAGCGCTTTTTTATTCTTAGAATTTGAGCAGACAGAATTCCATTGGTATAATTAGGGACCCCAGATATATTTAATCCATTTTAGAACATATCATATCCATCTAAATAAGACTAATCTGGTCCTTAGATTTATTTATGGCCCTCGAGGAGCCGTATGAGGCGAAGACCTCATGTACGGTTCTGTAATAGCGGTGAAAATAGTAATGTTATTGCCGACTAGGATTATCTAACAGTTTAAGTACAGTTGATATAGTTGAGGCACAATCAAAATATGGTTTTTGGGGATGGAATTTGTGGCGTCAACCTATAGGTTTTATCATTTTTCTAATTTCTTCCCTAGCAGAATGCGAGAGGTTACCGTTTGATTTACCAGAAGCGGAAGAAGAATTAATAGCAGGTTATCAAACTGAATATTCAGGTATCAAATTTGGTTTATTTTACGTTGCTTCTTATCTAAATTTATTAATTTCCTCATTATTTGTAACAGTTCTATACTTAGGCGGTTGGAATATTTCGATTCCGTATATATCTATTCTGGAGCTATTTCAAAGGGATCAAATTTTTGGAACAACGATTGGTATCTTTATTACATTAGCTAAAACTTATTTGTTCTTGTTCATTTCTATCGCAACAAGATGGACTTTACCTAGGCTAAGAATGGATCAACTATTAAATCTTGGATGGAAATTTCTTTTACCTATTTCCCTTGGTAATCTATTATTAACAACTTCTTTCCAACTCTTTTCACTCTAAATTGAAAATGAATCCAACATATTCATTATTTGTTTTAAACAAGAGAAAGAAACAAAGATAAAATTATTCAGAGATAATTACAATATGCTTCCTATGATAACCGGGTTCATGAATTATGGTCAACAAACCCTACGAGCTGCAAGGTATATTGGTCAAGGTTTCATGATTACCTTATCCCACACAAATCGTTTACCTGTAACTATTCAATATCCCTATGAAAAATTAATAACATCGGAACGTTTCCGCGGTCGAATCCATTTTGAATTTGATAAATGCATTGCTTGTGAAGTATGTGTTCGAGTATGTCCTATAGATTTGCCTGTTGTTGATTGGAAATTGGAAACTAATATTCGAAAAAAACGATTGCTTAATTACAGTATTGATTTTGGAATTTGTATATTTTGTGGTAATTGTGTTGAGTATTGTCCAACAAATTGTTTGTCAATGACTGAAGAATATGAATTTTCAACTTATGATCGTCACGAATTGAATTATAATCAAATAGCTTTGGGTCGTTTACCAATGTCAGTAATTGACGATTACACTATTCGAACAATTTTGAATTCACCTCAAACAAAAAATGGGGTAAACCCATTAATTTGATTAAAAAAAGAATTCAAAATTGTTGAATTATATAAAGAATTTCATTAAAAACTTGTATTGTATTTTTTATTTATAAAATAATATTAAGTATTAAGGCGCATTCTTTTAATATAATATATTCGTAATTACTTTCTTGAAATAGATAGGTTGAAAATACACTTTAGAATAAAAAAAGAGAAACTGTCTAATAATTGTATCTACATCAATTCATATCCATTAGATTCTAATTTCACTCTATTAGAAACATATTAAAAACAAATTTCCTGGTTAAATTAATAAGGTCATGAAAAGGATTTCGATTTTTTTCTTATTTTAATAATATAATGGATTTGCCTGGACCAATACATGATTTTCTTTTAGTTTTTCTCGGATCCGGTCTTCTAGTAGGAGGTCTAGGAGTGGTATTACTTCCCAACCCAATATTTTCAGCCTTTTCCTTAGGATTTGTTCTTGTTTGTATATCTTTATTGTATATTCTATCAAATTCCCATTTTGTAGCTGCTGCACAACTCCTTATTTACGTGGGGGCCATAAATGTTTTAATCATATTTGCTGTGATGTTCATGAATGATTCAGAATATTCCACAGATTTCAATCTGTGGACCGTTGGGAATGGGATTACTTCGTTGGTTTGTACAACTATTCTTTTTTTATTAATGTCTACTATTCTCGATACGTCATGGTACGGGGTTATTTGGACTACAAGGTTAAACCAGATTCTAGAGCAAGATTTAATAAGTAATAGTCAACAAATAGGAATTCATTTATCAACAGATTTTTTTCTGCCATTTGAACTCATTTCAATAATTCTTTTAGTTGCTTTGATAGGTGCAATTTCTGTGGCTCGTCAATAAAAAATGTTCGAATTAGTAAAGACCAAAGAAAACTTTGTGTATGTTATGATTTTTTCCGTTCATTCAATTAAATTTGATTGAATACTATTTCATATTTTAAATATCAATTTTTATATTTGATATATATTTGAAAATTTTTTTACCTAATATTTTTTTTATTCGTACTTTTTTGTTATATTCTAGTTGATGGAATCCGGTGAATTATTTTTCATATTGAAATGAATCAAAATTGATAAGGAGTTGCTGAATGATACTCGAACATGTACTTGTTTTGAGTGCCTATTTATTTTTGATTGGTCTTTATGGATTGATCACAAGTCGAAATATGGTTAGGGCTCTTATGTGTCTTGAACTTATACTCAATGCAGTTAATATGAATTTCGTAACATTTTCTGATTTTTTTGATAATTCCCAACTAAAAGGGGATATTTTCTGCATTTTTGTTATAGCAATTGCAGCCGCTGAAGCAGCTATTGGATTAGCTATAGTCTCGTCAATTTATCGTAACAGAAAATCAACTCGCATAAACCAATCGACCTTATTAAATAAGTAGCATAAATAAAAAAATTATAGATTGAAATTTGCATATATGATAGGTTATGACCTACTAGATTATATTTGTAAAAATCTAAGAAATCAAAGTATTTTAGCCCCATTTTTTATCAATTGAGCCAGAATTCATTACAAAAATTCTATTAAAGGAAATCATTGCTTCATCTAGTATTTTAATATATCAGTCAGTTAGAAGTTTACTAGATTGAAAATTTATGACATTCAAAAAACTATCGATCCTATGTCACATTCAGTAAAAATTTATGATACCTGTATAGGATGTACTCAATGTGTTCGAGCATGCCCTACAGACGTATTAGAAATGATACCTTGGGATGGATGTAAAGCTAAGCAAATAGCTTCCGCTCCAAGAACCGAGGACTGTGTTGGTTGTAAGAGATGTGAATCCGCCTGTCCAACAGATTTTTTGAGCGTTCGAGTTTATTTATGGCATGAAACAACTCGAAGTATGGGTCTAGCTTATTGATACGTTACCGAAAACCTTATTTGAATAAATTTGGAATACATTTTAGTTTTTTTTATTGACAAGTACTCGTACTCAAAAAAGTTAAATTATATTTTTTTATTTATCTATTTTTTTTGAGTACGCGTTCTTTGGACCTGGTGTATCTTGTCTTTACCACGAATGATTTTCCTTGGTTAACAATAATTGTTGTTTTTCCAATATCTGCTGGTTCATTAATGTTATTTCTCCCGCATAGGGGAAATAAAGTCAATAAATGGTATACTATATGCATTTGTATCTTAGAACTTCTTCTAACGACCTACGCTTTTTGTTATAATTTTAAAATGGACGATCCATTAATTCAACTGGCCGAAGATTATAAATGGATCAATTTTTTTGAGTTTTACTGGAGAATGGGAATAGATGGACTTTCTATAGGAACGATTTTACTGACGGGATTTATTACTACTTTAGCCACTCTAGCGGCTTTTCCAGTTACTCGGGATTCCCGATTATTCCATTTCCTGATGTTAGCAATGTACAGCGGTCAAATAGGATCATTTTCTTCTCGGGATCTTCTACTTTTTTTCATCATGTGGGAATTAGAATTAATTCCCGTTTATCTACTTTTATCCATGTGGGGTGGAAAGAAACGTCTGTATTCAGCTACAAAATTTATTTTATACACGGCAGGAAGTTCTATTTTTTTATTAATAGGAGTTTTAGGTATAAGTTTATATGGTTCGAACGAACCAACATTAAATTTGGAACTCTTAGCTAATCAATCCTATCCTGTCACACTCGAAATACTATTTTATATTGGATTTCTTATTGCTTTTGCCGTCAAATCACCGATTATACCTTTACATACTTGGTTACCTGACACCCACGGTGAGGCACATTACAGTACCTGTATGCTTCTCGCTGGAATCTTATTAAAAATGGGAGCATATGGGTTGGTTCGAATCAATATGGAATTATTACCCCACGCTCATTCGATGTTTTCTCCTTGGTTGATGGTAGTCGGTACAATCCAAATAATTTATGCAGCTTCAACATCTCCCGGTCAACGTAATTTAAAAAAGAGAATAGCCTATTCTTCTGTATCTCATATGGGTTTTATAATTATAGGTATTAGTTCTATAACGGATCCTGGACTTAATGGAGCTATTTTACAAATAATTTCTCATGGATTTATTGGCGCTGCACTTTTTTTCTTGGCAGGAACGAGTTATGATAGAATTAGGCTTGTTTATCTTGATGAAATGGGTGGAATGGCTATCTCCATTCCAAAAATATTTACAATGTTCACTATCTTATCGATGGCTTCCCTTGCATTGCCGGGCATGAGTGGTTTTGTTGCAGAATTAATCGTTTTTTTTGGAATAATTACCAGCCAAAAATATTTCTTAATTTCCAAAATTTTAATTATTTTTGTAATGGCAATTGGAATGATATTAACTCCTATATATTTATTATCTATGTTACGCCAAATGTTCTATGGATACAAGTTAATTAATGTCAAAAACTTTTCTTTTGTTGATTCTGGACCCCGAGAGTTATTTCTTTCAATCTCCATTCTTCTACCCATAATTGGTATTGGTATTTATCCTGATTTTGTGCTCTCATTAGCAAGTGACAAGGTCGAATCCATTTTATCTAATTATTTTTATGGATAGTTTTCAGGAAATAAAAAAAAGCATTAAAGTGAATTGTAATCAGAAGTCTTTGGTCTTTGTATTGTGAGAACCTTTTGAATCATTGTACTACTTGATTCAAAAGGTTCTTGATGATTTACTACTAAAACTAAATGAGATTTCTTAACGTATATGAAGTTAGATATAGATGCTATTTTTTTTATTTAGATTTGGATTCCTTTTTGTTTGTTACTGTTTTATTTAATTCGATGTAAATGAACCATAACTATGTAAACCTATTCCTAAAAGATTGACGCCAAAATAGCATATCCAAATTAAAAGAAAACCTATCGAAGCCACAATTGCAGAATTTATACCCCTAACATTCCTATTTGTTTTAATATGTAAATAAATTGCGAATATAGTCCAAGTAATAAATGCCCAAGTTTCTTTTGGATCCCAGTTCCAATATGAACCCCATGTCTCATTAGCCCAGACAGCTCCTGAAAGAATACCGACGGTTAAAAAGATAAATCCAAGACTAATAATACGAAAACTCCAATAATCTAATTGGTGAATCAGTTGATACCTATAATAATTTCTAGAAAAACTAAAATTAATGTTTTGTTGTAGTAAAATCGAATTTCTTTCATTTATGTAGTAAAGTACATCAAAAGAAAATAATTCATTTACATTTAATAAAAAATTTTTTTTTATATTATTTTTCCAAAAAGTAGGTCCGACTTTGCGAAATGTAATCACTAGAAGAGCTATTGATAATAATGATCCGCATAACAGAGCGCCATAGCCTAATATCATCATACTTACGTGCATCATTAACCACTGGGACTGGAGAGCTGGTACTAATATTGCAGACTGAGGCATTTTGTTTAAAAGACCTGAAGTAGCAAAACCCTGAATAAAAATAGCACTTGGCGCAGTTATTGCGTTTAAGTGATTTTGTTGTTTTTTATTAAAATAGGAAACCATATGAATAATTGAAAAAGCCCACGAAAGAAAAATTAATGATTCATATAAATTACTTAATGGAAAATGTCCTGAATAAATCCAACGAGTGAATAATAATCCTGTTATACCAAAAAACGTAATTATGATTCCTTTATCTGATGAATCAAAAAATCCTACGATTTCATCTAAATTAACTAATAAAGTTAAAAAATAAATTGTCAGTACAATTGAAACGACCGAAAAAGATATATGAGTTAATATATGCTCTAAAATTGAAAAAATCATAAAAAAATTGTTAAAAATTAATAAATTAATACTAGGTTTTACCCGATTTTAGAAAAAAAAAAGTCGGGTATTATTTTGATTCTAAAACTTATAATATCTCTTTTATAAGATCTTATGCCGCTACTCGGACTCGAACCGAGATGCTCTAGCACTGCTTCCTAAGAGCAGCGTGTCTACCAATTTCACCATAGCGGCAACTTGTTCAAAACAATACTAACAAGTTTTTATTCAATCGTCGAGATTCAAATTTAAATAAAGAAGCCAATTGACTCAAATTTCCAATTGATTTAATGAATAAAAACTTTTTTAAATAGGTATTGGAGTTTTAATTCAATTAAGATCTTTTTTTTTATCTGAGTTATTTAAAATTATTTCAATTCACTTTTTGTCCTTTATATTTTTTCTAGAATACAATGAAAAATGTAACTAAATTCAAGTCGTTGGAACTTCAACCCAAAGACAAAACTCTAAATGCTCTTTATCATTTTTTTTTCATTTATATTTATATGATAAAAAAAAGGATAAATTATAAAAAAAAGGATAAATTCAATTTTGCAGTTCCATTAAAAAAAAAAATGCTTTTTCGAAAAATTCAAACTTCTTCAAAACCCTTAGAAATTTTAAATAAAAGCAGATTTTCCTAATTGCTCAAGAGAAATAAAAAAAAAAATAATTATCAAAATATTTTTTTTGATGCATCTTTTTATTTTTATATTGTACAAACATAAGATTTTTTGATCACTTAAATTAATTAATTTGAAGAACCTATTGATTTCGCTTAAAGATCTTTTATTTCCTAATTAAGAGGAAATAAAAGATCTTTATTTATTATTGCATCAAGGTAGTGATGGGGAAAATAAGAATCCCCTTTTTGGAACTAAAAAAAATGTGAACCTTTCTTTTTTATCTATATATTGTCTTTTTTTCTTCTTTTGGTTCCTATTTTGTTTTATATGTATTTTAAAAAATTGGTTTTTAAGTTAGGCTAATTCTAATTATTATAGTGTTTTTTATTTATTTTGTTGTACAAAAAAACTTTTTGAATTACCTGTAGAAAGTGATTTCCCTAACGAAAAAGCTTTCAACGATGTCCAATATCCCTTCCTTTTCCAAATTTTTTTACGAATACGCTTTTTCGAGATAGAAGTACGTTTTTTTGGAACTGCCATTCAAAAATGAAAAAAAAATTTCAGTGGTATAATTGGATGTCAAAGACATTTATTATTCTATTCTTTCGTACTCCATATTGAGTTATTTTTTTCTTTCAAATTTTATTATATATTATTTTCAAAACAAAAAAGACATTCAAAAATTTAAAACCCAACTTTTTTTTTTACTTTTTTTTTTAGAAAATTTGGTTATAAAAATTTTTTTATTTAACGTTTGAAATCCGTACGAGAGTACTCATTTAATTAATCTATACTGATAGATTATATTATCAAAAAAAATTATGAGATTTCTTCACATCATATATAAAAAAAATATCAATTATAATACTCTTTCTTGCAAATAAAAAAAGCTCACTTAGTGTACTGGAAGACAATCACTAAATTCCATAATTGAAATTCATTCCTTAATAATTCTAAATAATCAAACTCAAATAACTTTGTTTTAGGTAAAGTTTTTTTATTATATAATTAATATTAAGTATTTTTTTGTCGTGTAAATCTTTGTTCTATTCTTAATATATGTATATAAATTATTGTAATACGGAATTATAATTCACTTTTTCTGTATCTGCATCAAATCACAATTTTATTTAGTAGTAATAAAAAAAGACAAATAATTTTTTTTGACAGTAACTTAGTAATATTATTGAATCACTTCTAATTTTTTTATTTGAATATATATTTCTTTTCAAAGATTTATGAAGGATTATACTAATTCGAAAAAATTTCTATTTAGGTTTGAAATCGCGTGCTTTTTTATTGTCCCCTTTGAAAAATATATATATACAAACCAGTGAATAAGAAATAATAAATTTAAGAATAAAATAAAAAGGATTTTTTATTTTATGGAACATACATATCAATATTCATGGATCATCCCTTTCATTCCACTTCCAGTACCTATTTTACTAGGAGTTGGACTTCTA